GTTAATGTAGCTTAAATTACCAAAGCAAGGCACTGAAAATGCCTAGACGGGTATCTCACCCCATGAACACACAGGTTTGGTCCTAGCCTTTCTATTAGTTATCAGTAAGATTACACATGCAAGTAACCGCACTCCAGTGAGAATGCCCTCCAAATCTCCCCGATTAAAAGGAGCAGGTATCAAGCACATCAATAGATAGCTCATCACACCTTGCTAAACCACACCCCCACGGGACACAGCAGTGATTAAATTTAAGCAATAAACGAAAGTTTGACTAAGCTATACTGATACTTAGGGTTGGTAAATCTCGTGCCAGCCACCGCGGTCATACGATTAACCCAAACTAATATTAACCCGGCGTAAAGTGTGTTTAAGACTTACATAAATAAAGTTAAATTTTATCTAAGCCGTAAAACGCCCCAGCTAAAATAAAACTAACCTACGAAAGTGACTTTAATAATCTGAAAACACGACAACTAAGACTCAAACTGGGATTAGATACCCCACTATGCTTAGCCGTAAACCCAAGTAATTAATGAACAAAATTACTCGCCAGAGCACTACAAGCAACAGCTTAAAACTCAAAGGACTTGGCGGTGCTTTATATCCCTCTAGAGGAGCCTGTTCTATAATCGATAAACCCCGATAAACCTCACCACTTCTTGCTAATTCAACCTATATACCGCCATCCCCAGCAAACCTTGTTAAAGCCTCAAAGTAAGCAAAAACACAGACATAAAAACGTTAGGTCAAGGTGTAGTCTATGAAGTGGAAAGAAATGGGCTACATTTTCTAATACAAGAACAATCCCTAACAGCAGCCTTTATGAAATTAAAAGCTAAAGGAGGATTTAGCAGTAAATTAAGAATAGAGAGCTTAATTGAATAGGGCCATGAAGCACGCACACACCGCCCGTCACCCTCCTCAACTCATCAACTATCTACTCAGTAATTATATTAAATTTTAAACAAGAGGAGACAAGTCGTAACAAGGTAAGCATACTGGAAAGTGTGCTTGGAATATTCAAAGTGTAGCTTAACCTCAAAGCATCTGGCCTACACCCAGAAGACTTCATAATATATGACCACTTTGAAACTATAACTAGCCCAACTCCACCTAAAATTAATAAACCCAATATACTTTAAACCAAACCATTTACCACTAAGCAGCAGTATAGGAGATAGAAATTTCACTCGGCGCTATAGACAAAGTACCGTAAGGGAAAGATGAAAGAATAATTAAAGTATATAAAAGCAAAGCTCACCACTTGTACCTTTTGCATAATGACTTAACTAGAACAACTTGACAAAAAGAATTTTAGTCAACAAACCCGAAACCAGACGAGCTACTCATAAATAGTTACATAAGAGCACACTCATCTATGTGGCAAAATAGTGAGAAAATCTATGAGTAGAGGTGAAAAGCCTATCGAGCCTGGTGATAGCTGGTTGTTCGAGAAAGAATTTTAGTTCAACTTTAAATTTACCCAAAGTACCCAAAACCTACTGTAAATTTAAAATTTAATCTAAAGAGGGACAGCTCTTTAGAACAGGCTACAACCTTTAGTAGAGAGTAAAAAAATCCTATTCCATAGTTGGCCTAAAAGCAGCTACCAATTAAGAAAGCGTTCAAGCTCAACACACTAAACCAAACCAATCCCAAACTTTTAACCTAACCTCCTACCAACTAACCGAACCAATCTATCACTAGATAGAAGTACTACTGTTAATATAAGTAACAAGAACCCACTATTCTCCTTGCATAAGCCTATATCAGATCGGATACTCACTGATAGTTAAACAAAACCATAAACTAAACATAACTTAAACAATACTTATTCATATAAATGTTAACCCAACACAGGCATGCACTAAGGAAAGATTAAAAGGAGCAAAAGGAACTCGGCAAAAACTAACCCCGCCTGTTTACCAAAAACATCACCTCTAGCATAACCAGTATTAGAGGCACTGCCTGCCCAGTGACATATGTTCAACGGCCGCGGTATCCTGACCGTGCAAAGGTAGCATAATCATTTGTTCTTTAATTTAGGACTTGAATGAAGGGCCACACGAGGGTTAAACTGTCTCATGCTCCCAATCAGTGAAATTGACCTTCCCGTGAAGAGGCGGGAATACAACAATAAGACGAGAAGACCCTATGGAGCTTAAATCAACTAACCCAAATACATATATCCAACAACCAAAACTAGGTATAACATCTATTGATTTTTGGGTTAAAAATTTCGGTTGGGGTGACCTCGGAGCATAACTCAACCTCCGAACAATTTCAGCCTAGACCTCACTAGTCAAAGCAACTTCTGTACTAATTGATCCAAACTAATTTGATCAATGGAACAAGTTACCCTAGGGATAACAGCGCAATCCTATTATAGAGTCCATATCGACAATAGGGTTTACGACCTCGATGTTGGATCAGGACACCCCAATGGTGTAACCGCTATTAAAGGTCCGTTTGTTCAACGGTTAAAGTCCTACGTGATCTGAGTTCAGACCGGAGTAATCCAGGTCGGTTTCTATCTATTTAATATTCCTCCCAGTACGAAAGGACAAGAGAAATAGAGCCAACTCAACAGAGAGCTCTCAATTTTATAGATGCTATAAACTTAACCTAATACATTATTTAACACCCCACCCAAGACCAGGGTTCGTTAAGGTGGCAGAGCCCGGTAATTGCATAAAACTTAAGACTTTACAATCAGAGGTTCAACTCCTCTCCCTAACACTTATGTTTATAGTTAACCTCCTCTTATTAATTGTCCCTATTTTACTAGCTATAGCTTTCCTTACACTAGCCGAACGAAAAATTTTAGGTTACATACAACTTCGAAAAGGCCCAAATGTAGTGGGTCCACATGGTATAATTCAACCCTTTGCCGACGCAATAAAACTATTTATTAAAGAACCACTACGACCCCTTACCTCTTCCTCCTCCCTCTATACCATTGCACCAACACTAGCCCTAACTATTGCTCTCGTCATATGAATTCCACTGCCACTCCCACACCCACTAATTAATATAAATATAGGACTTCTATTTATTCTAGCAACCTCTAGTCTAGCCGTATACTCAATTCTATGATCAGGATGAGCTTCCAACTCAAAATACGCTCTAATCGGAGCTTTACGAGCAGTTGCACAAACAATTTCATATGAAGTTACACTAGCTATCATCCTCCTATCTCTCCTCCTAATAAATGGCTCATTTACCCTTTCAACCCTTATCACAACTCAAGAATATCTTTGACTCATTATTTCCTCGTGACCTTTAGCCATAATATGATTTATTTCTACCTTAGCAGAAACAAACCGAGCCCCCTTCGACTTAACAGAAGGAGAATCCGAACTCGTCTCAGGTTTCAACGTAGAGTATGCTGCAGGTCCATTTGCCTTATTTTTCATAGCAGAATATACAAATATCATTATAATAAATGCCCTAACCACCACCCTATTCCTAGGAGCATTATATAATCTTCACACACCAGAAATATATACAATAAGCTTTGCCACTAAAACCTTACTTCTGACCACTCTCTTTCTATGAGTACGAGCATCCTATCCACGATTTCGATATGACCAACTCATACACTTATTATGAAAAAATTTTCTTCCCCTAACACTAGCACTATGTATATGATACGTGTCACTACCCGTACTGATATCATGTATCCCACCCCAAATGTAGAAATATGTCTGACAAAAGAATTACTTTGATAGAGTAAATAATAGAGGTTTAAATCCTCTTATTTCTAGAATTACAGGAATTGAACCTGCTCCTAAGGATTCAAAATCCCTCGTGCTACCCAAAACACACCCTATTCTACATAGTAAGGTCAGCTAAACAAGCTATCGGGCCCATACCCCGAAAATGTTGGTTTATACCCTTCCCGTACTAATAAAACCCACTATCCTAATGTTAATCATACTAACTATCTTTACAGGGACTACACTAACAATAATTAGCTCCCACTGACTCTTAATGTGAATCGGATTAGAAATTAATATATTAGCCATCGTCCCTATTCTCATAAAAAAAGCCAATCCCCGATCCACAGAAGCCGCCACTAAATATTTCCTAACACAAGCAACAGCCTCCATATTACTTATATTTACAATTGTTATAAACGCCATATACTCCGGCCAATGAGGCACTACCAACATATATAGCCAATTAGTCTCCTCCACAATTATCCTAGCACTAACAATAAAACTAGGCATAACCCCCTTTCACTTCTGAGTACCCGAAGTTACTCAAGGAATCCCACTAATACCGGGCATGCTACTCCTAACATGACAAAAATTAGCCCCCATTTCCATTATACTCCAAATTTACCCATCAATAAACCCCAATATCCTCCTTCTAATCACCATACTATCAATTATAGTAGGAGGTTGAGGAGGACTAAACCAAACCCAATTACGAAAAATTATAGCCTATTCATCCATCGCTCACATAGGCTGAATAATGGCCATCCTCATATATTGTCCATCCATAACAATCTTAAACCTATTAATCTACCTAATGCTAACCATTGCTATATTTACAATATTGAACGTTAACACCAGTACTACAACACTCGCCCTATCAAACCTATGAAACAAAGCCCCAGCAATAACCATCACAATTCTTATCTCCCTACTATCCTTAGGAGGACTTCCTCCACTTACAGGCTTTTTACCCAAATGAATTATTGTACAAGAACTTACAAAAAATAACAACATTACATTAGCAACAACTATAGCTATTCTAGCTCTATTAAACTTGTATTTTTACCTACGACTAATCTACTCCACCTCACTAACCATGTTTCCAACACTTAACAATCTAAAAATAAAATGACAATTCCAGCAAACAAAACAAATATTTCTTCTACCACCATTAATTACCCTAACCACCCTCACTCTCCCCCTATCACCAGCCCTCCTAATCCTAAACTAGAAATTTAGGTTAAATAGACCAAGAGCCTTCAAAGCCCTAAGAAAGTATACAATACTTAATTTCTGTCACTAAGGACTGCAAGATTCTATCTTACATCAACTGAACGCAAATCAACCACTTTAATTAAGCTAAGTCCTCACCTAGATTGGTGGGCTCCAACCCCACGAAAATTTAGTTAACAGCTAAATACCCTATCCAACTGGCTTCAATCTACTTCTCCCGCCTATCTAGGAAAAAAAAAGGCGGGAGAAGCCCCGGCAGAATTGAAGCTGCTTCTTTGAATTTGCAATTCAATATGAATAATCACTTCAGGACTTGATAGAAAGAGGGGACCACCTCTGTCTTTAGATTTACAGTCTAATGCTTTACTCAGCCATTCTATCTTACTTATGTTCATCAATCGTTGATTTTATTCAACCAATCATAAAGATATCGGAACTCTTTATCTCCTATTTGGGGCTTGAGCAGGCATGGTAGGAACAGCTCTTAGCCTTTTAATTCGAGCTGAACTTGGTCAACCAGGGGCTTTACTAGGAGATGACCAAATCTATAATGTAATCGTAACAGCCCATGCTTTCGTTATAATTTTTTTCATAGTTATACCTATCATAATCGGAGGCTTTGGGAATTGACTAGTCCCCTTAATAATTGGAGCCCCTGATATAGCATTTCCTCGAATAAATAATATAAGCTTCTGGCTTCTACCACCATCCTTCTTACTACTTCTAGCGTCTTCAATAGTAGAGGCAGGCGCTGGAACTGGGTGAACCGTATATCCTCCTCTAGCTGGGAACTTGGCTCATGCAGGGGCCTCCGTAGACTTAACAATTTTTTCATTACACCTAGCAGGAGTATCCTCAATTCTAGGGGCTATCAACTTTATTACCACAGTAATTAACATAAAACCCCCAGCCATATCACAGTACCAAACGCCTCTATTCGTATGATCTGTGATAATTACCGCTGTCCTTCTACTTCTGTCCCTACCAGTTCTAGCAGCAGGAATTACTATACTCTTAACTGACCGTAATCTCAACACAACATTTTTTGATCCTGCAGGAGGAGGTGATCCAATTCTATATCAACATTTATTCTGATTCTTCGGACATCCTGAAGTCTACATCTTAATCCTTCCAGGCTTTGGCATAATTTCACACATTGTCACATATTATTCAGGTAAAAAAGAGCCATTTGGTTATATAGGCATAGTCTGAGCTATAATATCCATTGGCTTCCTAGGATTTATCGTATGAGCTCACCACATATTCACAGTAGGTATAGACGTAGACACTCGAGCATATTTCACGTCCGCCACTATAATTATTGCTATTCCCACTGGTGTAAAAGTATTCAGCTGACTAGCAACACTACATGGTGGAAACATCAAATGATCACCCGCTATATTATGAGCCCTCGGCTTTATTTTCCTATTCACAGTTGGAGGCTTAACAGGAATTGTACTTGCCAACTCATCACTGGATATTGTTCTCCACGATACTTATTATGTAGTAGCCCACTTCCATTACGTACTATCAATAGGAGCAGTATTTGCCATTATAGGAGGCTTTGTCCACTGATTTCCTTTATTCTCAGGATATACCTTAGACGATACTTGAGCTAAAATCCACTTCTCAATTATATTTGTGGGTGTAAACATAACCTTTTTCCCACAACATTTCTTGGGTTTATCTGGAATACCCCGACGTTATTCCGATTATCCGGACGCCTACACCATATGAAATACCGTTTCATCCATCGGCTCTTTCATCTCCCTAACAGCAGTAATACTAATAGTTTTCATAATTTGGGAGGCCTTTGCCTCAAAACGAGAAGTCCTAATAGTGGAACTCACACCAACTAATCTAGAGTGACTTCACGGCTGCCCTCCACCTTATCATACATTTGAAGAACCTACATATGTAAAAGCATAGTATAAGAAAGGAAGGATTCGAACCCCCTTAAATTGGTTTCAAGCCAACTATGTAACCATTACAACTTTCTTTATATAAGATATTAGTAAAACTATTACATAACTTTGTCGAAGTTAATTCATAGGTTAAATCCCTGTATATCTTCATGGCTTATCCAGTTCAACTAGGATTTCAAGATGCTGCTTCCCCCATTATAGAAGAACTTTTATATTTTCATGACCACACTCTAATAATTATATTCCTAATTAGTTCTTTAGTCCTCTATATTATTTCCCTCATACTTACTACTGAGCTCATCCATACAAGTACCATAGATGCCCAAGAAGTAGAAACAGTATGAACTATTCTGCCCGCAGTAATTCTTATCCTTATTGCCCTTCCATCACTACGCATCCTATATATAATAGATGAAATTTCCACACCCTCCTTAACTCTTAAAACTATAGGCCACCAGTGATACTGAAGCTATGAATATACGGACTATGAGAATCTGTGCTTTGACTCATATATGACTCCACCCTCAGACCTAAAACCGGGAGAACTTCGCCTACTTGAAGTCGATAATCGAGTTGTGCTTCCAACAGAGTTACCAATCCGAATACTAATTTCCTCAGAAGATGTCTTACACTCATGAACTATTCCCTCCCTAGGCGTAAAAACAGACGCTATTCCGGGACGCTTAAATCAAGCCACATTGATAGCTTCTCGCCCAGGCGTATATTACGGACAGTGCTCAGAAATTTGCGGTGCCAACCACAGTTTTATACCAATCGTACTTGAATTAGTTCCATTAAAACATTTCGAAGAATGACTACTATCCATACTATAATGTCACTACGAAGCTAATTAGCATTAACCTTTTAAGTTAAAGATTGAAAGCCCCGACCTTTCCGCAGTGAATGCCTCAACTCGACACATCAACATGGCTAATTACAATTCTCTCTATAATTTTGACTCTATTAACTATTTTTCAACTGAAAATTTCAAAATTCAATTATCCCTTAAGCCTGACATTAAAAGACACTAATAAACATTCATACACCAACCCTTGAGAAACTAAATGAACGAAAATCTGTTTGCCTCTTTCATTACCCCAACAATTGTAGGAATTCCTATCGTCATCTTTATCATTATAATTCCAAGCATTCTCTTTCCCTCCCCTACCCGCCTAATTAATAATCGACTAACCTCATTACAACAATGATTAATTCAATTAATCCTAAAACAACTAATATTAATTCACAACATTAAAGGACGAACTTGATCACTAATATTGATTTCACTAATCTTATTTATTGGCTCTACTAATTTACTAGGCCTATTGCCTCACTCATTTACTCCTACCACTCAACTATCTATAAATTTAGGCATAGCAATTCCACTCTGAGCAGCTGCGGTAATCAAAGGCTTCCGCCATAAAACAAAGGCATCCCTAGCCCACTTCCTACCCCAAGGAACACCTATTCCTTTAATTCCCATACTAGTTATTATTGAAACCATTAGCCTCTTCATTCAACCTATAGCCCTGGCCGTACGACTAACTGCCAATATTACAGCAGGTCACCTTCTTATGCATCTAATTGGAGGAGCTACCTTAGTTCTTATTTCCATCAGCCCTGCCACAGCTTCAATTACATTTATTATTCTCACCCTCCTTACAATTCTTGAACTCGCCGTTGCCCTAATTCAAGCCTATGTATTTACTTTACTAGTCAGCCTTTACTTACACGACAACACCTAATGACCCACCAAACCCATGCCTACCATATAGTCAACCCTAGTCCCTGACCCCTGACTGGAGCTCTCTCTGCCCTACTAATAACATCCGGCCTTGCCATATGGTTTCACTTTAATACCACTATACTCCTATCCATAGGCATACTAACAAATCTACTAACAATATATCAGTGATGACGAGATATCGTACGAGAAGGTACATTTCAAGGTCATCACACCTCAATTGTCCAAAAAGGCCTCCGATATGGCATAGTACTATTTATTATTTCAGAGATTTTTTTCTTCGCCGGATTTTTCTGAGCCTTTTATCACTCAAGTTTAGCTCCTACTCCCGAACTAGGTGGATGCTGGCCTCCAACGGGCATTCACCCTCTTAACCCCCTAGAAGTCCCACTACTTAATACAGCTGTCCTCCTGGCCTCAGGTGTATCTATCACTTGAGCCCACCATAGTCTAATAGAAGGTGATCGAACACATATACTTCAAGCTCTACTCATTACCATTACCTTAGGTATTTATTTTACACTTCTTCAAGCCTCAGAATATTTCGAAACATCCTTCACAATCTCAGATGGTGTCTACGGCTCAACATTCTTTATAGCAACAGGCTTTCATGGCCTTCATGTTATTATTGGATCCACTTTCCTCACCGTTTGCTTCTTCCGCCAACTCAAATTTCACTTTACCTCTAACCATCACTTTGGTTTCGAAGCCGCAGCCTGATACTGACACTTCGTCGACGTAGTATGGCTATTCCTTTATGTATCCATTTATTGATGAGGATCTTATTCTTTTAGTATTGACCTAATACAATTGACTTCCAATCAATCAACTTCGGTAAAAGCCGAAAAAGAATAATTAACCTCCCACTTGCCCTCACAACTAACATCGTCCTAACACTACTACTTGTAACAATCGCATTTTGACTTCCACAATTAAACATTTATACAGAAAAATACAGCCCTTATGAATGCGGATTTGACCCTATAGGCTCAGCCCGCCTACCCTTTTCCATAAAATTTTTTCTAGTAGCTATCACATTCCTTCTATTTGACTTAGAAATTGCTCTCCTTCTCCCTCTCCCTTGAGCAGCCCAAACAACTAAACCAAATCTTATATTAACAGTAGCCCTCATCCTAATCTCAATCCTAGCCGCAGGCCTTGCCTACGAATGACTTCAAAAAGGCCTAGAATGAGTAGAATAACATGATAATTAGTTTAAACTAAAATAAATGATTTCGACTCATTAGATTATGATCAATTCATAATTATCAACATGCCCTCAATTTCAACTAATATTATTTTAGCTTTCATCACTGCCCTTCTAGGCATACTAATCTTCCGATCCCATCTAATATCTTCATTACTATGCTTAGAAGGCATAATACTATCTATATTTATTCTAAGTACCCTTACTATTCTAAATTTACACTTCACAACATCTTTCATAATACCCATTCTACTCTTAGTTTTCGCGGCCTGTGAAGCTGCTGTAGGCCTAGCCCTATTAGTTACAGTATCCAACACCTACGGCTTAGACTATATTCAAAATCTAAATCTTCTCCAATGTTAAAAATCATTATCCCAACAATCATATTATTTCCAGTGACTTGATATTCCAACAATAATATAATTTGAATTAATACAACCTCACATAGTTTGCTAATTAGCCTCGCAAGCTTATCATTCCTAAATCAATCCAACGACAACAGTAACAATTTCTCATTAACTTTCTTCTCCGACCCACTATCTTCTCCCCTTGTAATTCTAACAATATGACTTCTCCCGCTCATAATCTTGGCAAGCCAATATCACCTTACAAAAGAATCCTGAACCCTAAAAAAGCTATACCTTTCTATACTAATTTCACTACAAATATTTTTAATCATAACATTCACCGCTACTGAACTAATTCTATTTTATATCCTATTTGAAGCTACCCTAATCCCAACCCTCATTATCATTACCCGCTGAGGTAACCAAACAGAACGACTAAATGCAGGCTTATATTTCCTATTTTATACCCTTATTGGATCCCTACCACTACTAGTAGCATTAATTTATATCCAAAATTACCTAGGTTCACTAAATATACTAACAATAAAACTCTATTTCCAAGAAATACCCAACTCCTGATCTAATAATATTCTATGAATAGCATGCATCATGGCATTTATAGTTAAAATACCCCTATACGGGCTACATTTATGACTGCCCAAAGCCCACGTCGAAGCCCCTATCGCAGGATCAATAGTCCTTGCAGCAGTACTTCTAAAATTAGGAGGGTACGGAATGATACGAATCACTATAATTCTTGATCCACTAACAAACCACATAGCATACCCTTTCCTCATGTTATGCTTATGAGGAATAATCATAACTAGTTCTATTTGTCTACGACAAACAGACCTAAAATCTCTCATCGCCTACTCATCAGTAAGCCATATAGCATTGGTAGTCGTAGGAATTCTTATCCAAACACCATGAAGCTTCATAGGAGCAACCATCCTAATAGTCGCACACGGCCTTACATCATCTATACTATTCTGCCTTGCCAACTCAAATTACGAGCGAATCCATAGCCGTACAATACTATTAGCACGAGGAATTCAAGCCCTCCTCCCTCTTATAGCTACCTGATGACTGCTCGCCAGCCTAACCAACCTAGCTTTACCACCTTCAATTAATCTAATTGGCGAACTATTTGTAACCATAGCCTCCTTCTCATGATCAAATATTACAATTATCTTAGTGGGCCTAAATATGGTCATTACCGCCCTCTACTCACTCTACATATTAATTATCACACAACGAGGTAAGCTCACATATCATATACATAATCTCAACCCATCCCTGACACGAGAAAATACTCTAATATCTATACATATACTCCCTCTCCTTCTACTTACCCTAAACCCTAAAATCATCCTAGGATTTATATACTGTAAATATAGTTTAAATAAAACACTAGATTGTGGATCTAATAATAGAGGCTTAAATCTTCTTATTTACCGAGAGAATAATGTATGAACTGCTAATTCTACACTCCATATATAAATAGTATGGTTCTCTCAACTTTTAAAGGATAGAAGTCATCCGTTGGTCTTAGGAACCAAAAAATTGGTGCAACTCCAAATAAAAGTAATAAATATATATACCTCTTTCACCCTTGTTACACTAATAATTTTAATATTACCCATTATTATAAATACTATAAATGCCTATAAAGACTACCCATATACTCTTCACGTCAAATCTTCTATCGCATGCGCCTTCACCACCAGCCTCATCCCAACCACACTATTTATTTCCTCAGGACAAGAAGCAATCATTTTTCACTGACATTGAATAACAATCCAAACCCTAAAACTATCCATCAGCTTCAAGCTAGATTATTTTTCAATACTATTCGTACCAGTAGCACTATTTGTCACCTGATCCATTATAGAATTTTCAATATGATATATACACTCAGACCCCAACATTAACCAATTCTTTAAATATCTCCTATTATTCCTTATTACTATACTAATTTTAGTAACAGCTAATAACTTATTCCAACTTTTCATTGGTTGGGAGGGAGTCGGCATTATATCTTTCTTACTAATCGGATGATGGTATGGCCGAACAGACGCAAACACAGCAGCCCTTCAAGCAATCTTATATAATCGCATTGGAGACATCGGATTCATTATAGCCATGGCATGATTTCTAATATATTCCAACACATGAGAATTTCAACAAATATTTATACTAAATTATGACCCAAGCATAATTCCACTAATTGGTCTTCTCCTAGCAGCCACCGGAAAATCAGCCCAATTCGGGTTACATCCTTGACTACCATCAGCAATAGAAGGCCCAACTCCAGTTTCAGCCCTACTCCATTCCAGCACAATAGTTGTTGCAGGAATTTTCCTCCTAATCCGATTCCACCCCCTAATAGAAAATAATAAAACCATTCAAACTCTAATATTATGTTTAGGCGCCATTACTACACTATTTACAGCAATCTGTGCCCTCACACAAAATGATATCAAAAAAATTGTAGCTTTCTCCACCTCAAGCCAACTAGGATTAATAATAGTCACTATAGGAATTAACCAACCCTACCTAGCTTTTCTCCATATCTGTAATCACGCCTTCTTCAAAGCTATACTATTCATGTGTTCCGGATCAATTATCCACAACATAAACGACGAACAAGACATCCGAAAAATAGGAGGCTTATTTAAATCAATACCCTTCACATCATCCTCCCTTACAATCGGAAGCCTAGCCCTTACAGGAATGCCCTTCTTAACAGGCTTTTACTCCAAGGACCTCATTATCGAATCTGCAAATACATCTAATATCAACGCCTGAGCCCTTGCAATCACACTCATCGCAACCTCTATAACAGCTATCTATAGTACCCGGATTATTTTCTATGCTCTACTGGGCCAACCTCGATTCGCAACCTCAACCCCCATTAATGAGAATAACCCCTTACTAATTAACTCAATTAAACGCCTAACACTTGGCAGCATCTTCGCTGGATTCTTCCTAACCAACAACATCTTACCTATAAATGTTCCCCAAATAACAATGCCACTCCACCTAAAACTTGCAGCCCTAGCAGTAACTACCATAGGATTTGCCTTAGCAATAGAATTAAACCTTATAACAAAAAACTTAAGTCTCAAGTTACCTTCACATTCATTCAAATTCTCAAACTCTCTAGGATATTATCCAACAACCACACACCGCCTAATCCCCTCATACAACTTAACCCTAAGCCAAAACACAGCATCCCTCCTCCTAGATCTAATCTGATTAGAAAAAACCATACCAAAGAATTTATCCCACTTACAAATACTATCCTCCACCATTATTTCAAACCAAACAGGTCTAATCAAATTCTACTTCCTCTCATTCCTTATATCTCTACTCTTTATCCTCTTACTATTTATATAATTCTCCTATTACCCCCGAATAATTTCGATAACAATCAAAACACTAACAAATAAAGACCAACCCGCAACAGCCACAAACCAACTGGCATTATCATATAAAGAAGCCACACCCAAACAATCCTCTCGAACTACACCACCCCCCTTACCCCCAAAACTTACTCAATCCTCTATACCATTAAAAATACCTTCCACCCCCAAACCACCATGCTCTACCATCCATATTACCATAAATAACTCTACACTCACTCCCAACAACACTATTCCCCAAATAACAACATTAGACCCTCAAGTCTCAGGGTACTCCTCTGTAGCTATAGCCGTAGTATAACCAAAAACAACAAGCATACCACCCAAATAAATTAAAAATACTATTAAACCTATAAAAGAACCCCCAAACCCCATAATAATGACACAACCTAAAGCTCCGCTAACAATAAGCCCCACACCACCATAAATAGGAGAAGGCTTTGAAGCAATGCTCACAAAACCCAGCACAAATAAAATGCTTAATAAAAACATAGCATATATCATAATTCTCACATGGACTCTAACCATGACCAATGACATGAAAAATCATCGTTGTAGCTTCAACTACAAAAACATTAATGAACAACATCCGAAAGAATCACCCCTTAATAAAAATTATGAACAACTCATTCATTGATCTCCCAGCACCATCTAACATCTCCTCATGATGAAATTTCGGTTCCCTCCTAGGAGCCTGCCTAGCCCTACAAATCATTACAGGGTTATTCCTAGCAATACACTACACAGCAGACACAACAACCGCATTTTCCTCCGTCGCCCACATCTGCCGTGACGTGAACTACGGCTGAATTATTCGCTATCTCCACGCCAACGGAGCATCCATATTCTTCTTATGCTTATTCATTCATATTGGCCGAGGACTGTATTATGGATCATTTACCCTAACAGAAACCTGAAACATAGGCATTATCTTACTATTCACAGTAATAGCCACAGCTTTCATAGGGTACGTTCTCCCATGAGGACAAATATCGTTCTGAGGGGCTACAGTAATTACAAACCTCCTTTCAGCAATCCCATATATCGGTACTAACTTAGTAGAATGAATTTGAGGCGGTTTTTCCGTCGATAAAGCTACCCTGACCCGATTCTTCGCCTTCCACTTCATCTTACCTTTTATTATCGCAGCCCTAGTACTGGTTCACCTCCTCTTCCTTCACGAAACAGGATCTAACAATCCACTAGGAACTTCATCAGACTCCGATAAAATTCCCTTCCACCCCTATTATACTATTAAAGACCTACTAGGATTACTCCTCCTTATTCTACTAGTAATAATACTCGTACTATTCTCCCCAGACCTACTAGGTGACCCCGACAACTACACACCAGCTAACCCCCTCAGCACCCCACCCCATATTAAACCAGAGTGATATTTCCTATTTGCCTACGCTATTCTACGATCCATCCCCAACAAACTAGGAGGAGTGTTAGCCCTAATCTTCTCTATTCTAATCCTTGCAATTATCCCTACTCTTCACATAGCCAAACAACGAAGCATGTTATTCCGACCCCTTAGCCAATGCTTATTCTGAACCCTAACAGCCGACCTATTTGTCCTTACATGAATCGGAGGCCAACCCGTCGAATACCCATTTATCACCATTGGTCAAGCAGCATCCATTCTATATTTTGCCCTCATCCTTATTCTCATACCAATAGTAAGCCTCATTGAGAACAAGATACTTAAATGAAGAGTCCTTGTAGTATAAACTTAATACCCTGGTCTTGTAAACCAGAAATGGAGAACCTCTCCCAAGGACACCTCAAGGAGGAAGCACCAGCCCCACCTTCAGCACCCAAAGCTGAAATTCTACTTAAACTACTCCTTGCCTACGCAACACAAACAATACTACTCCTATGTATATCGTGCATTATGTGCCTTACCCCATTAACATGTACTAGTACTATATATGTTTAATCTTACATAGGACATATATGTATAATCGTACATACATTTCCAGTCCTCATGCATATAAGCAAGTATATTCAACCTAGTAACGTACTCAAAACATAGCAGTAAGACATACATACATTTTTCAGTCCGTACGCATATAAGCCAGTACATTATCTTACGACGTACATAATACATTCCTCAATTAATCGTACACCTGCGCATACTACGTCAAAATTTCTTGTCAATACGGATATCCCTCTCCATTAGATCGTAGCTTAATCTACCATCCTCCGTGAAACCAGCAACCCGCCCGCAGAATGCCCCTCTTCTTGCTCTGCGCCCATGACACTTGGGGGTGTCTATACTGAAACTTTATCTGGCCTCTGGTTCTTACCTCAGGGCCATACCATTATACCCGCTCACTCGTTCCCCTTAAATGAGACATCTCGATGGATTAGTTACTAATCAGCCCATGGCATGGACATAACTGAGCTGTCAGGCAGATGGTATTTTTTAATTTTCGGTATGCAGGGATGCAGCATGGCCTGCGCCGACGCGGCTCGGCCCACGCCCAAGGGCATTATAGTCCAGCAAATCATAATATGTACCTTCTTAGCCCTCATAATGGTAATGAACGACTATTTAATTCATGCTCGAAAGACATAGGAGATCATAGCTGACTATTATGAGTCAATGTCCGGAGAACCCCCCTACCACTAGTGGCTATTTTATTCATGCTTGAAGGACATAAGAGATACACCCACACCCACACCCACACCCACACGCACATGCACATGCACATGCACATGCACATGCACATGCACATGCACATGCACATGCACATGCACATGCACATGCACATGCACATGCACATGCACATGCACATGCACATGCACATGCACATGCACATGCACATGCACATGCACATGTACACGTACACGTACACGTACACGTACACGTACACGTACACGTACACGTACACGTACACGTACACGTACACGTACACGTACACGTACACGTACACGTACACGTACACGTACACGTACACGTACACGTACACGTACACGTACACGTACACGTACACGTACACGTACACGTACACGTACACGTACACGTACACGTACACGTACACGTACACGTACACGTACACGTACACGTACACGTACACGTACACGTACACGTACACGCACACGTTAAATACACCTAATTATCTTACGCAAACCCCCCTACCCCCCATTTTAGTTCGTACAGATTTTGGTAGTTACTCTTGCCAAACCCCAAAAACAAAAGTTCCGCACTGACTTTCAACTAAAACTGGTGCCTTATTTGTATCTTTACTAAAATTTTAACTGCCATGTCCCTATTAATTTTTACCCCCCCTCCAAAATCCTGAACTCAATATTTACTAGTATTTTACCTATAAGCCTAATTTAACTTAAGGAGCTATTCCCACAAATAACCTAATTAATATAATTAATAAATGTAGCCCAACTTACAATGACCCAAACTTATACTCCCAAATTTAATCAAAATCATACCAAACCTTTCCTATCTACAGACCTCTAAATAAAATTAAACACTAATATTTTCACCTAAATACCCACACAACAACCCCAAAAACTTAA